AATAAAGTTTTTGATCGGAATATGAATCAAACCGAAAGACCCCTTAACTATTAAGAGGGTTATATAGAACGAATCACACTTTTACCACTAAACTATACCCGCTACAATGTGATTATTATACAAAAATGGACCTTTTGTCGAACAGGGGAATTAGGCGTAATCAAGATAGGATCATAAAAGAATCATGAAAATGAGAGTGTTGACGTTTTTCGTGGGGGAATTCGAATTTCATGAGATTCGGAAAAGAGGGCTCATTTAAATAACTAAATAACAAGTTCTATCTTTTCTTTTGCTGGAGGAGTTTGATAGATACGGCTCGCCAAAACCACTGAAATCATAACATAAAAATGCATTGTGTAAGAATCCATAGTTTCATTTTTTTATTCCAGTAAGGTCGTCAAGTAAATAAAAAAGGAAGACAGAATAATAAGAAATGACACTTTGATTTTATATAATAAGATAATAAGAAAGGAAAAAGTCCTTCGTCTTTTTGTTGTTGCTTTAATAGCAAGCATTTTTGTTTTCAAATCAGATAAATTCTTTTAGATTTTATCTAGGATTCGTTGGAACAAAAAAAAGGCCCGGCTAGGTATTGACCAGGCCAGGCCATGGGAATAAAAGGAACAAAATCAAAGCAACGAGGCCTTCTTTCTTTTTCTTTCTATTTTTTCTTTCTATTGGACCTTTCGAGCCCTTACTTTATCGAAATTTCTGATAAAAGTTGTACATAATATAAAGAAAGAGAAAGAAAGACTTTTTTCAATCCTTACTTCATGTGTAATGTAACATAGTAATAATAATTATCTTTTTCAATTGGGAGAGATGGCTGAGTGGACTAAAGCGGCGGATTGCTAATCCGTTGTACGAGTTATTCGTACCGAGGGTTCGAATCCCTCTCTTTCCGTTGATGATTGATTTCTCTTTCAAATTTTGCAAACCCTTTTTTATTTTATTCTTCACGCCCAGGATTACGTCCTGGATCATTAGATAGGAATCCAAAGATGAAGAGAGAAACAAAGAATATCACTACTGTGTAAACGAAAAGTTTGAGAGTAAGCATTACACAATCTCCAAGATCATTTTTGGGAAAAAACGAGAAAAGAGAATAGATCCTCCATTTTTATACCACATATTCTATTTTGACACCAAGAAATGAAGTGCTTTCTAGAAATAGAAAAGCATTTTTCGAAATGAAAATTCATTTGTAATAAGAGTCTTTTATTACCAAAAATTTCTTTCATATCCACAATTAGATATTGTGGAGGACCCTAATAGGGTTAGGGTCTTTCATTGGAAAAAGGGTCAGAATGGGGAAATGGGGCGAGCCTCATTTTGATTTATCGCGGCTATCCCAGACTTTCCATGTTTGAATCGAAGGTTCATACTGTAAGACTTAGTTGATCTTATTAATTGTATTTGTATTGTTAGAATTTTTTTTCTCGAATAAATCATGAATTTCCTAGGCATAGTATTAAAGATTTCATCGAAAACTTACAGCAGCTTGCCAAACAAAGGCTAAGAGAAAAAAGAACAAAGGTATGACTGGCATAACATCTACGATTGGATTCAAAAAAGCATAGGCCTCGGGCAATTTGGCGAATAAAAGACTACTCGAATAAAGGGCAGAATTAAGACAGATACAGATCAAACTAAAGATATTAAGCATAACAGACATTTTTTTCTTGGAGATAATTGCATTTTGATTGAGTTATTGATATAAGTAAAAATAAAGTAAGGTAGAAAAAACCTTCTTTTTCTTTGAACCTACCCAATCAAAAATCCTCCAATTCTCAAAAGAGAATAGAAGAAATCATACTTTCTTTCATACAATATCTTAATTGAATTATATGTAATGATCAATAAATTCAGTTGAATTCTATATCTACACGTGTCAAAATCCTAGCAAGAATCTAATCTGTTCTAGAAAGATTTTCTATAGATATTTGGACCGGAATTGACGAACACCCAATACCAATATTATTCTTTATGAGTGTTGAATAGAAATCTATCGAATAGAAATCAAAATGGGGCGTAGCCAAGTGGTAAGGCAACGGGTTTTGGTCCCGCTATTCGGAGGTTCGAATCCTTCCGTCCCAGAGCATATCCGTTCTATCATAATTTTCTCAGAATAAAGATTGCATTGCTTTTTGAAACAACATTCTGTTTAAAGGCCTAATATTGGATAGAATGTGATTATTGTTTCTTTTCTGATTTTTAATGATTCTTCTCTGAATCATATCATCAAAAACTGAACTTAATCGAGTTCAAATGACATGCTGATGTAACTGAATATATTTGTGATCCAAGTAAGATGGGAACATAGATCACAAGAGTTTGAATTCAAAAAAGTAGGGCAGGCTTTTGTCCTATGCTCATTTCCTTCATATTGAAGGAAATTAGTTACTTAGAAAAACCTGACGTCCCATATCTATTTGAATTTTCAAAGATCCTTTTTGAATCGAAATGTGAAAGAGCCTATCTTACCTATCTTTTATTCCCTATCATTTAAAGTATCCCAATTATTAATGTTCTAATGTTCTGCGGATCTCTGAATTCTAAACAAGAGTAAGAGGGGGTTCTTGGTACTAATGAAATTCACTCAATGGGATTAAGTCTCTTAAGACTGGGTTAGGGTAAAATAAAAAATAGGAGCAAGGACAAGGACTTAATCTGGACTTGTTTGTCTTTGTCCCTAGACAAGATAGTCCGCATTCCGTAAAAAAGGATCCTTTTTTATTTATGACTCATCATTCCCATAGAATTTGGGGAGTAGATAGGCGTTAATCAGCAATGGAAGGTATTAATTTGAATATCTGTGTCTGTCCAAATTGCATTAACAAAGAATCAAGTTACATATGTAACCGATGTATTTTCTTTGAACTTTTTAAGTATTTCGTGTTTGGCTCTAATGAATAATTGAAAATCCATGTAATGATTGAGACGGGGGGGTGATTCATACATTTTATTCATTTTACTTTATGGCAAGATTGCAGAAAGATTACTTAACCCCAGGTTAAATAAAATACATATAAAATTACAATGAGGAAATGCTTAGCTTATATGTATGTATTGTTATCGTTCGATTTCATTCTATTTCAGTAACAACAGTCTTTCGGTTTTTGTGAAAAAGAATTGGAATCCCTTCAATGTTAAAATTGAAATATTTAACATAGAATATCCATAACAGTGACAGTTGTTCAGTCTATCTGATAGATATGAAAACCCCCTATTCGTTCATCTGATTGAAAAAATAAGAATCGAAAGAATAAGGACCTAACTCTTCCCTTACATCAGTCTTTTTGAGCCATCTCATGAAAAAAACGAAATTGGATTTATTGGTAGATCTATTTATTTGCTTTAAATCATTGATGCTTCAATTCGAAAAGAAACAGAGATTTAGCTTTCTTATGATGATCAAATGTAATCTTTAAAGATGGGGTCTTGCTAAGATTTTTTCAGAAAAATCTTCACCATCTATGTATAGAAAAAAAAGTATAGATTACTATGTCTATGTACCGACTGAACCAATGACTATTCATGATTCCATAATTGAATCAATTCCATACTGGTTCCAAATAGAGGAATGTTATGGTAAAACTTCGTTTGAAACGATGTGGTAGAAAGCAACGTGCGACTTGAAGGACACGATCCGGTGTGGATTCTTAGTCTTACATCCACCATTTTTTATAGGTTTATATTATATAGGAATGAAGGTGCTCTTGGCTCGACATCGTTTGTTCTCTTCCACTACAACCCCTCTTTTTTGTTGGGTTGTAATGTAAATAGTACATGATGGAGCTCGAGTAGAAAGTATTGATTCATTTCTCAGGGGCAAGGATCTAGGGTTAATGCCAATCAATAAATTGGAACAACTTCGTAAGTAGATCTTCGATATAGAAATCGAAAGGATCCGATTCGAGCAAGTTTTCAATTCCAAAAGCAAATTTGTTGGAATTGATAAAACCCTTTGGATCCAAAGTGTATCACGCGGGAATCAATCGTTCATATGATTCTTTGATAGAAAGAAATCACAAAAAGGGTATGTTGCTGCCATTTTGAAAGGATTAAGAAGCACCGAAGTAATGTCTAAACCCAATGATTTAAAACAAAGATAAAGGATCCCAGAACAAGGAAACGCCGTTTCCATTGTCTTAATAACTGGATCAGAATAAAGAATCAAAATAGATTTTAAACGAGACAAACAAAAAGGGGGTAAAGACCATTCAAAAAATGAAATTGCCTAAAGATTCTCCTTTGAGCTATTTTTGAGAATTTTCCAACTTGAGTTATGAGTACAAATGATTTTTTTTTCAAGAGGGAAGAAGAAAAAAATGAGTTAAATCACAGTCTAATTGATTTTATGGATCCTTTTGCCATTCGTTAGAATTCTATACATAGAAAAAACTTCGAATCATTTTTTCTCGAGCCGTACGAGGAGAAAACTTCATATACGGTTCTAGGGGGGTATTGTTCATCTACATCTATCCCAATGAGCCGTCTATCGAATCGTTGCAATTGATGTTCGATCCCGAAGAGAGGGAAGAGATCTTCGGAAAGTGGGTTTTTATGATCCGATAAGGAATCAAACTTATTTAAATGTTCCTGCTATTCTATATTTCCTTGAAAAAGGTGCTCAGCCTACAGGAACTGTTCAGGATATTTTAAAGAAGGCGGAGATTTTTAAGGAACTTCTCCCTAATCAAATGAAATTCCATTAAGGAAATAAAAAAAGGGGGGTAGTGATTCGTATATAACTTTGTATAACTTTTCTATACTATGTTTTTTTTTTTTCCCCCTTTCTTGTTCTATTCGTATCTATTTATCATTGCTTCCATAGAATCCCATGTTTTATAACGACAAAACCCTATTTGATTGATCCTAGAAATAGAAAATTCTGGCATTCCCTTCAATGGGGCGTTTTTCGTTGGAACTCTACTAACAAGTAACAAACAAGGAATCCATTTTATTTTATTCTACATTAATATTGATTGAATACAATC